CCGTTCATTCTTATTTTTTCGTATTTTGATTTTTCTTGAGTTGAAAACAAAAAAGTCGGATTATACGTGAAATCATTTTTGGAATTGTATATTCAATGATTCACTAACCGTAATGAAATCTCAAATCATAATAAAATATATTATCTATATTTTAGAATAGAATTCTAATAGAATATTTAGAAAAAAAGAAAAAGCGGGTAGCGGGAATCGAACCCGCATCGTTAGCTTGGAAGGCTAGGGGTTATAGTCGACGTCGATTCAGTGCTTTGAACGTCTCTAATTCAAAACCGAACATGAAACTTTGGTTTCATTCGGCTCCTTTATGGAAGGAGAGTAAATTCTTAGATCTAAGATGTGAACAAAATGAACAAAATTATACCCATAACACCTACGTCAGCTTTTTATTTGAATACAAAAAAATGAATTGCTTTCTAGATGATCCTTCTAGGAGAAGGTGATTTTGACAATCTTTCTAGTTACTTCGTTCTCTATTTCTATTTCCGAGGATCCTAAGGAAAAGGATTTTTTTCCACCGAGCTAAAACAATACGCCGATGTCTCTAGTAAACCAAAGTCATCGCTGAATAGCTATTTTGCTCCAATTTCTTTTTTTAGAAAGAAAAAATGGAGGATTTAGTTACGATTAGAAATCGATCTTTTATCTTTAGCCATGGATCTTTTACTCATACTTATTCAATTGTAAGTCTTGGTCCAATTCAAAAATTATGTTTCGCAATTTCATAATCCAACTTTTCAATTTAATTTATAAGTGATTCATGGATACAAATCACGAGAATCCGTATTTTTTCTCGAATTTCTTATTGAGAGGTAAAGGATTAAACCCTTTTAAGAAATAAAGTTTTTGATCGGAATATGAATAAAACCGAAAGACCCTTTAACTATTAGGGGTTAATAGAACGAATCGCACTTTTACCACTAAACTATACCCGCTACAATATGATTATTGTATACAAATGGACCTTTTGTCTAGCAAGATAATTGAGCATGATCAAGATAGGATTATCAAAGAATTGTTAAAATGTAGAGTGCTGGACTTTTTCACGAGTAGATTCAAATTTAATGAGATTTGGAAAAGAGGCTCCATTTAATTATTTATTTAAATATTTATTGAAATTTAATTCAAAATTGAAATTAAAGTTAAATAAATAAAGTTTTCTCTTTTGCTGAAGAAGTTAGATACGGATCAAAAAAACACTAAAATCATAACGGAAAAAATGTATTGTGGAAGAATTGATAGTTGCTTTTTTAGTTCGGGTAAAATAGAATAAGTATAACAAGAAAAGAATGTAATATAGTATTTCTTCTTTATTGTCGTTGCTTGAATATTTTATATTCAATTGAATATAATTATAATATATATAATAAAAAGTCCTTTTTGCTTTCAAATCAGATAAATCATTATTTATCTATAATTCTAATTTGTTGGAACAAAAAAAAAGAGCCCGGCTAGGTACTGACCAGGCCGGGCCGTGAGAATAAGAAGGGCCTTTCGAACAAAATCAACACAAAGAGGTCTTGGTTATTTTTTTTAGTTCGATTGTTGGCGCGGTCGAGTCCATCTTTTAGATATTAGATAAAGGAAATTCCTGATTCGTGGATCTCTCTATATAGAAATAATAGAATAGAGAAAGAAAAGAGATAAAAAAAAAACTCTTTAGATTATGTGTAATGTAGTAATTCTCTTTTTCAATCGGGAGAGATGGCTGAGTGGACTAAAGCGTCGGATTGCTAATCCGTTGTACGAGTTATTCGTACCGAGGGTTCGAATCCCTCTCTTTCCGTTTCCGTTGATGACTTTATTTATTTATATAACTTTAATTTATTTATATTATTTTTGATTTCTTTTTTTTTTCAAATTTTGAAAATCTTAGTGAAACGTGTGAATAGATAAAATCCTAAGAAAATTTGAAAATTAACCAAGGAAACCTTTTGTATTTTATTCTTCACGTCCAGGATTACGCCCCGGATCATTAGATAGGAATCCAAAGATAAAGAGAGAAACAAAAAATATCACTACGGTATAAACGAAGAGTTTCAGAGTAAGCATTACACAATCTCCAAGATGATTTTTTAGAAAAAAAAAGAAAATAGATCTTCCATTTTTCTACCACATATCCTATTTTGATACCAAGAAATGAGGTTTTTTCTAGAAATGTATTGTCACAAATGCATTTGTTTTTCATTAAAAAATGGCGTTTATATCCAAATTTAGATATTGTGAGAGACCCTAATAGGGTTAGGGTCTTTGACTGGATGGCTGGAAGGCTCAAAAACGAGGAAATGGGGGTAAGCCTGATTTATGGCGACTATCCACGAATTTCAATGTATGAATCAGGGATTTATACTAGAAAACTTATCTGATTTTATTTTATCAATTGTTAGAATTTTTTCTCGAGGAAATCATGCATTTTCTAGGATATTATTATTTAGGATCTTATCGAAAACTTACAGCAGCTTGCCAAACAAAAGCTAAGAGAAAAAAAAACAGAGGTATGACTGGCATAACATCTACGATTGGATTCAAAAAAGCATAGGCTTCAGGTAATTTGCCGAAGAAAAAACTACTCGAATAAAGGGGTGAATTAATACAAATACAGATCAAACTAACGATATTAAGCATAACAGACATTTTGTTCTTGGAGATAATTGCATTTTGGTTGCCTTTTTGATATAAGGAAAAAGAAAGTAAGGTAAGATAGACAAAAATCCTTCTTTTCTTTGAATCCATCCAACCAAAAATTCTCCAATTCTCAAAGGAGAATAGAAGAAATCATACTTTCATACAATATCTTAATTGAATTCTATGTAATGATCAATAAATTAAGTTGAATTCTGTATCTATATGTATCAAAATCCTAGTACCGGTCTATTCTATTATTCTATAGATATAGAAGATCTATATTCTATAGATAGATTCTATATCTAGATATATATTTAGATATTTATTTGGGCTGTAGTTGACAAACAACCAATAACAATATTATTGTTTCTTAGTGTCGATTAGCAATCGAAATGGGGCGTGGCCAAGTGGTAAGGCAACGGGTTTTGGTCCCGCTATTCGGAGGTTCGAATCCTTCCGTCCCAGCGCGGATCCACTTTTTATACTGCATTATTCCCATATAAACTATATCATAATATAAAAAAAAGTGGGGGGTGGATAGGCATAGGCTATATTAATTAGAAATTTAAGCATCTGTGTCTGCTTGAATTTCATTAACAAACGATCAAGTTCCATGTTCTATAGTATGGTATTTATACTATATCTATAACAAACAGTGACAATTGTTCAGTCTATCTGATAGATATGAGAAACCTTCCCTATTTTTTTTTCGATTTTGATTTTCGTAATCTTATTAAAAAAATCAAAATTCAAATCTTAACTTACATTATTTTTTCTACATCTCATTCTCATGAAAAAAAATGGATTTCTTTCTTTTTTTCTTTGATCTATTTCAAATTTTTATTTGAAATTAGTGATGAGTCAATTCAAAAAGAAAGACTGATCTTCCTATAAAGATCAAAGGCGATGCTTTTTGTCCAATTTTCTTCAAATCCAATCAAATTAAATAATGATGTTTAATTTAAATTAAATAGTGAATTTCACTTAGAAAAATTTTTAATGATTTGGAATCTTTGAAAAAGTAGAAAATCATTTAATTTATCCTATTAAGTCACTTGAAAATGTAGATTCAAAAACTTATTCATTTTTATTTATATTAATATATATCTATAATTATTATTAATTATAATTATTATTAATATAAATTAATATTATTTTAATTTAATTATTTTATTTATATATTTCTATATATAGATTTCTTTTTTCTTTCTATTATCTATATATTCTATTAGTAATTAGTATGTTAAATATGTTCAAAATGTTGTCTTACTAAGATTTTTTCAGAAAAATCTTGTTTCATATATTCATATATAGAAGAAAAGGTATAGATTACGATGTCTATGGACAGCTGAACCGATGACTATTCATGATTCCATGATTGAATCAATTCCATACCGGTATACCGGTTCCAAATTAGAGGAATGTTATGGTAAAACTTCGTTTGAAACGATGTGGTAGAAAGCAACGTGCGACTTGAAGGATATGACCCATTGTGGATTTTTACATCCATCATTTTAAATTTGTCTAGGAATGAGGTGCTCTTGGCTCGACATTGTTTGTTCTGTTACACTTGAACCCTTCATTTTTTGTCGGGTTGTAATGTAAATAGTCCATGATGGAGCTCGAACAGAAAGTATTAATTCATTTCTCAGGGGCAAGGATCTAGGGTTAATGCCAATCAACTGGAACAACTTCGTAAATATATGGAAAATTGAAAGGATCCAATTCGAGCAAGTTTCCAATTCAAAAGCAAAACTTGTTGAAATTGATCCAAAATTTTCGATTCAACGTGTATCATGCTAGAATCAACCATCCATAGGATTCTTTGATAGAAAGAAATCAAAAAGGGTATGTTGCTACCACTTTGAAAGGATTAAGAAGCACCGAAGTAATGTCTAAACCCAATGATTAAAAATAAGAATAAAGGGTTTAAAAACAAGGAAACACCCTTTGTAATTGTTAATTCTCTCGATAGTCTCAATAACTGGATCCGACTAAAGAATCCAAATAGAATTTGAAATAGTTTAACCGGGATAAACGAAAGGGAGTAAAGACTACTCAATAAATGAAATTGACTAAAGATTTTCCTTTGAGCTATTTAAGAGTTATCCGATTTGAGTTATGAGTACGAACTGTTTCTTTTTCATTTTTCAAGAAGAAAAAGACTGAAATCATAGTCTAATTGATATTCATTTTATAGGTCCATTTGTCATTTAATTTATTATTTATTAGAATTAGATACATAGGCAAAACTTCGAATTAAATCATTTTTTCTCGAGCCGTACGAGGAGAAAACTTCCTATACGGTTCCAGGGGGGGTATTGTTCATCTATATCTATCCCAATGAGCCGTCTATCGAA